TTAATGTAATAGTTGATGAATTCAAAACTTTCAATTGAACTTATTCTTTAAATATAAAAAATAGAATTTTTAACTAGACTTTTTTTCGTCAAACCTCTCAAAACACAATCGAATCTTAGGTAAGTACTTTATAAACATATGCATAAAAAGAACATATTCCATTTAGTTCCTTCATGCCTACTCTAACTAGTTATTTCGGTTTTTTACTAGTGGCTTTAACTATAACTTCCGTTCTATTTATAGGTCTGAACAAGATACGACTTATTTGAAATTAAGTGAATGAACAACTCAAAAAATCTTTCCGTCGGATTCTTTTATAACTGGCAATTGACATTTTTTGGTTATTGAGATTCCTGGGCAATTCCTATGAATATTTAGGGATAGATATTACCTTTATTTCTTTTTTTTTTTTTCGATGAATTGAAATGATTGAAGTTTTTCTATTTGGAATCGTTTTAGGTCTAATTCCTATTACTTTGGCGGGATTATTTGTAACTGCATATTTACAATACAGACGTGGTGATCAGTTGGACTTTTGATTAAAAAAAATTATTTATTAACCTCCCGTGGATTCGAGAAAGTGGGTCAATTTTATATTCCTGTTTATTTATTTCAGTCTAATTATAATTTTATAATTAGAATTCAAACAAAATAAGAATGCAATCACGCTCTGTAGGATTTGAACCTACGACATCGGGTTTTGGAGACCCACGTTCTACCGAACTGAACTAAGAGCGCTTTCTTATCACAATATATTTTTTTGTAACCTAAAACTCTATCTACGCCCTGTATGCATATGATATCGATTATATCGAGTGTCATAAAAAAACGAGAGATTCCATATGTCCAAATGTCCAATTTCAAAAAATGCCTCCTTACTTCTTAGAGTAAAAGTAATTAGGTAGGGATGACAGGATTTGAACCCGTGACATTTTGTACCCAAAACAAACGCGCTACCAAGCTGCGCTACATCCCTTTCAATTCAATTGGTTCCAATAGTCTAATTCTAAAGAATCCTTGTCTTGTTTTCCATATCCTTATTTTTTTACCATAAAATTACATGATTTATCTTGCCAGTCCATGTCTTGTTTTTGGTCTCATATGATATAAAGTATTTATATATTTATATTTATGTATCTGATGTATCTGAAAACCTGTCGTAAACTCAAAAAAGGGAAATACTTTTCGTGAATGCTCACTTCCACAGGAAGGGTATGCTATTTTTTTTTTTTTTTATAAATCTCTTATCTACTGGCTATTTTTCCTTTTTTTTTTTTATTTAACTTATGCATTTCGTTTACAAAACCAAGTAATCCTTGACTATCTATATATACATCTGCTCATAGATTAGATCTGTATTATCTTTAATTAAATTTAAGAAGGAGGGTTTTCAATGCGAGATCTAAAAACATATCTTTCCGTAGCACCGGTACTAAGTACTCTATGGTTTGGGTCTTTAGCCGGTCTATTAATAGAAATCAATCGCTTTTTCCCCGATGCGTTGACATTTCCTTTTTTTTCATTCTAGTTATTAACACGGTAAAGGGGTAATGAAGATTAGAGAAAGAAGCCATTTTCTGTGACTAATACCCCCTTATTGTTATTTTTATCCTTCGAGTCTGAACTCAGGTTGTGGTGAAGTTGAATCTACTTTTCTTCTTTAATTGCCCTTTTATTTATAAATAAAAGGGCAATTAAAGAAGAAAAGAAGAAGAAAAGGGGGGGATAAAAATAACAAGGTGGGTTTAGCATAAGAGTATTATACACCATACTTTTAAAAAATACTGTGAGTAGAAATATAGTTATAAACTTTTTGAATTTGATTACATATTATTTCTTAATTTATATACTCTTTATTATTATTATTACTCTATTGATTGCAATGAACTCGTTTTAATTGTATTTCGGGTTAGCAACATCCATATTTTTTATTTCCTTTATTCTTCACTTTGGGTCGAAAAAAAATTGTTTGAATTAAAAATCCCAAAAATAAAAAGGAGGTTCATGGCTAAGGCTAAGGAGAAAGATGTCCGAGTAAAAGTTATTTTGGAATGTAATAGTTGTGTTCGAAAGAGTGTTAATAAGGAATCAAGGGGCGTTTCCAGATATATTACTCAAAAGAATCGACACAATACACCTAATCGATTAGAATTACAAAAATTCTGTCCCTATTGTTACAAACATACAATTCATGGAGAGATAAAGAAATAAAAAAGATCGAACCGAACGTCTGGCTATCCTCCTTTTAATTCAATGAAGGGGACAAAACTTTTTTCATTATAATTATATATTATTTACTATTTTTTTTATTATTTTATAAATTATTTTTTTATATAAATTATTTTATTATATATAATAATAAAATTTATATAAAATAAATATAAAGATAAATAAACAAACCTAATCCTATTTCGGCTGGACCTAAAAAAATTTTTAATACGAAGTAGGATTTTTAGTATAAGGCAGAAATTAAACAAACTATGGATAAATCCAAGCGACCCTTTAGTAAATCCAAGCGATCTTTTCGTAGGCGTTTGCCCCCGATCCAACCGGGGGATCGAATTGATTATAGAAACACGAGTTTAATTAGTCGATTTATTAGTGAGCAAGGAAAAATATTATCTAGGCGAGTAAATAGATTAACCTTGAAACAACAACGATTAATTACTATTGCTATAAAACGAGCTCGTATTTTATCGTTGTTACCTTTTATTAATATTAAGAATGAGAAACAATTTGAAAGAAATGAGTCGACTACCAGAACTTATAGTTTTAGAACCAAAAAGAAATAAAAAATGAAAATAAAAAAAGAATATGCTTTTTCTTTATTTACTTGATAAAAATGGAATTGAATCAAAAAATGAAAAGGAATATGAACTCAAATATGGATTGCGGCTTTGTTATAAAAAACCCGAGACTCCTGAGTATCGTAACGTAAAAAAAAATCGGAAAAAATCTTTTAATTTTGAATTTATTTGTTGATTTATATTTATTTATCGTATTTTATCAGACTAATTTATACTCTATACTCCCGGAGAATAAACTCCGGGGAATTTCATTTAAATTTTTTCGGGGCATTCTTTCCAATCTTCTTTTTATATGATTTCATTTGAAATCCTATAAAGACAATTTCTATTTAATATAGCTATTTGTGCAAGTACTTTACGATTAAGAAGCAACTGTCTCTTGGACAGATCGTGTATAAATTTACTATAATTATAACATACCCCATTTTCATGAATTACTGCGTTTATCCGAGTGATCCATAAACGACGAAAATCTCTCTTTTGCCTACCTCTATCCCTATGAGCCGAAGCTAAAGCTCTTATTTTCTGTTGAGCAACGGTTCGAGTAAGTCTTGAATGAGCCCCCCTTCGGGGGGATGCAAACAAACGCATTTTTGTTCTACGTCTCCGAGCTATATATCCTCGTCTAACTCTAGTCATTGAATAAATGAACCTTTGATGAATAACTAATTGATTTTTTTTGGGGGGGTTATTCTTTTCTACCCTCCTGGGCTATTAACAACAAAACGGATTGTTCCAATGTATAAAAAAAATCCCAATGGCTTTTGCTGCTATAACCTTCCCGACCACTATTTTTTTGACATTTCGTCTTGAAACAAGACAAAAACCTAAATGATAAAGTAAATAGAAATTTTAAATTCTATTTTAATCTAGATAAATAAAAAAGAATATAGTGGGTTCCTTCGTTTCTATGGTTCCTTCTTAAACGGTCAGGTCCTCTCTATACACCGGAGCCCCTTTACTTTAACTTCATTTCTATCTATTGATAACTTGTACAGTTCAAACTTTTTTGGCTCTACCCATGAATTATCCAGTAATCGGTCTTTCACAATTAGATTCACCTATACAGTAACGGTATTTAATTTTGAAGGTTAGCTGGATAGCTGACCCTAATAGTCCGTTCTTACAAATAAAGGGAGCATTCCTTTTTTTTCTTAATTTAATAAAGGGATTCCCCGCTAAATGGATAACGTTAACGCTACCAATGGGAAATTATTTTGGCTTTACACTAATATAAACCATAAATTTCATACACAATAGATGCATAGATCTTTTTTTTTTTTTTAGAGAGTCACTTGAGTTTTTTCATTTTATCCTATTTATCCGTACGGATCATTGATACTGGAAAAATTTTTGATTTTCGTTTGCTTTTGTTCCAGCTCATAATCTGAACGAGTCACACATACACCCTAGTACATGTTCCTCGGCGCTGAGGACACCCCCGAAGAGCGGGGGATTTCGTGACATTTCTGATTGGCTGTCTTGTATTTCTAATAAGTTGTTTAATAGTTGGCATGTTGAATTATATACATAATGAGCCGGTTTAGATTAATCCTAACCGAATGTATTTCCATTTAATAATAATTAATTAAAAGAAGACACCAAAGTAATTGCACTTTCCTTACTTTGTTATGTTTTCGATGTAACTCTCATCAACTAGTATGGAATATTTCCATTTTTTTCTATAAATGTTATATTATAGAAAAAAATGGAAATATAGAAAAAAATTTAATTTTTATAAAATTAAAAACTAAAATAGTTAATCTTTTTTATTTTTGAAGTCGTTCGTTATTTGATCAATAAGTCCATAACTTATGGCTTCTTTTGCTGACATATAATGCTCCCTTTCCATATCTTCCCATAGAGTCAACACGGGTTTGCCTGTTCTTTTATGCAAAATCGTTGTTATGTTGCGGCGGCAGTACCTAATGTGTTCCGCGTCGTCGAGAAAGTTTCCTGAGTTATACTCGCAAAAAGAACCGCTAGGTTGATGTATCATTATCCTAGAGTGAGGGAATGCAAAACGTTTGCCAGGCTCTCCTCCGGCCAGTATAACCGCTGCTATTGAAGCAGCCGTCCCCATACATATTGTACGTACATCTGCTTTCACCAATTGCATTGTATCAAAAATAGATAAGCCAGCTCCTATACTGCCGCCATGAGAATTAATATAAAAAGTTATGTCTTTGGTAGGATCCTTGGTAGATAAATATATAATAGCACTATTAACAAAACTCGCGAGATCGTTGTCAATCTCGCCGCTTATAAAAATTATTCGGTTTTGATAAAGTGCGTCGTATAAGTCAATCCAATGTTCCTCTTCCTCGACCTCTTCCTCTTCCTCTACCTGAGCCCCTGCCGCTGCAGGGGCTTTTCCATCTTCTTTCTTTTCGTATTCTTCTTCCCATTTATACCTGTCTTTAGGTTTCGTCTTTTTCGTTTTACGAAATATAAATGGGACTTTTGGAACTCCTACTGGCATCATATTTTTTAAAATGAAAATTTAAAATTAAGGATTGTGTTTACTTTGTTGTGCAAACTATGAATATGAAAAAGAAAAAAAAAAAATAAAGTCAAGTTCCGATTGCGTATTGATACTTATTGGATATAGAATAGATTTGTTTCTCTTTGTTCCTACAAACATAATTGTTCCATTATTACCACCAGAATAGAACAAATATGAACCCTTGTTCCGAGATAATCCATTGAACAAAAGGGGTGCATTGCATAATCACAGTCTTTTCTAATGCAATAAAGTTACATAGTGTCATTTTTCTTTGAGTAAAGGGGTATTTCCATGGGTTTGCCTTGGTATCGTGTTCATACTGTTGTATTGAATGATCCCGGCCGGTTGATTTCTGTCCATATAATGCATACAGCTCTGGTTGCCGGTTGGGCTGGTTCGATGGCTCTATATGAATTAGCCATTTTTGATCCCTCTGATCCCGTTCTTGATCCAATGTGGAGACAGGGTATGTTCGTTATACCTTTCATGACTCGTTTAGGAATAACCAATTCATGGGGCGGTTGGAGTATTACAGGAGGGACTATAACGGATCCGGGTATTTGGAGTTATGAAGGTGTGGCCGGAGCACATATTGTGTTTTCTGGTTTGTGCTTTTTAGCAGCTATTTGGCATTGGGTGTATTGGGATCTAGAAATATTTTCTGATGAACGTACAGGAAAACCTTCTTTGGATTTGCCTAAGATTTTTGGAATTCATTTATTTCTTTCCGGAGTGGCTTGTTTTGGTTTTGGCGCATTTCATGTAACAGGCTTGTACGGTCCCGGAATCTGGGTATCCGACCCTTATGGACTAACTGGAAAAGTACAGCCTATAAGTCCAGCATGGGGTGTCGAAGGTTTTGATCCTTTTGTTCCAGGAGGAATAGCCTCTCATCATATTGCAGCAGGGACATTAGGCATATTAGCGGGTCTATTCCATCTTAGTGTCCGCCCGCCCCAACGTCTATACAAAGGATTACGTATGGGCAATATTGAAACCGTTCTTTCTAGTAGTATCGCTGCTGTCTTTTTTGCAGCTTTTGTTGTTGCTGGAACTATGTGGTATGGTTCAGCAACTACTCCGATCGAATTGTTTGGTCCCACTCGGTATCAATGGGATCAGGGATACTTTCAGCAAGAAATCTACCGAAGAGTAAGTGCGGGGCTATCTGAAAATCAAAGTTTATCGGAAGCTTGGGCAAAAATTCCCGAGAAATTAGCTTTTTATGATTACATCGGTAATAATCCGGCAAAGGGGGGATTATTTAGAGCGGGCTCCATGGACAATGGCGATGGAATAGCTGTTGGATGGTTAGGACACCCCATTTTTAGAGATAAAGACGGACGTGAACTTTTTATACGCCGTATGCCTACATTTTTTGAAACATTTCCGGTTGTTTTGATAGATGGGGACGGAATTGTTAGAGCTGACGTTCCTTTTCGAAGAGCGGAATCTAAGTATAGCGTTGAACAAGTAGGTGTAACTGTTGAATTCTATGGTGGTGAACTCAACGGAGTCAGTTATAGCGATCCCGCTACTGTCAAAAAATATGCTCGGCGTGCTCAATTGGGTGAAATTTTCGAATTAGACCGTGCTACTTTGAAATCTGATGGTGTTTTTCGCAGTAGTCCAAGGGGTTGGTTTACTTTTGGACATGCTTCTTTTGCCTTACTCTTCTTCTTTGGACACATTTGGCATGGGGCTAGAACTTTGTTTAGAGATGTTTTTGCCGGTATTGACCCCGATTTGGATGCTCAGGTAGAATTTGGAGCATTCCAAAAACTTGGGGATCCTACTACAAGAAGACAAGGAGTCTAATAGACGATTTTTCCTTTATTTTTGGTGTGATTTGATTATAGGATACTAAAAAAATCTTGATTGGAATCGCCGCCCTTTATTTTGTTTTGACTTTTTATCATTATCGAGAAAATAATCTCGAGTAAACAGGTTTTGAATCGCCGCCCTTTTTTTGTTTTTACTTTTTATCATTATCGAGAAAATAATCTCGAGTAAACAGGTATGGAAGCTATAATTGTAAACCACAATCAAATCTATGGAAGCATTGGTTTATACATTTTTATTAGTCTCGACTCTAGGAATCATTTTTTTCGCTATCTTTTTTCGGGAACCTCCTAAAGTTCCAACTAAAAAGGTGAAATAATTTTTCATTAGCTTAATTGAAGTAATGAGCCTTCTAATATCAGAAGGCTCATTACTTCAACTAGTCCCCGTGTTCCTCGAAAGGATCTCTTAATTGTTGAGAGGGTTGCCCAAAAGCGGTATATAAGGCATACCCAGTAAAACTTACAAGTAAACCAGATATAAAGATGGCGACTAGAGTTGCTGTTTCCATTATTATATATTATATAATTTCAAGACTATAATTTCAAGACCCCAATGGATCTATGATAAAATCATTTATTTACAATGGAATGGTATACAAAGTCAACAGATCTCAAAAAAATAGGATTTATGGCTACACAAACCGTTGAGGGTAGTTCTAGATCTCGTCCAAAACCAACTACCGTAGGGGTTTTATTGAAACCGTTGAATTCGGAATATGGTAAAGTAGCTCCTGGATGGGGAACTACTCCTTTGATGGGAGTTGCAATGGCTTTATTTGCAATATTCCTATGTATTATTTTAGAAATTTATAACTCTTCCGTTTTATTGGATGGAATTTCAATAAATTAAATCCACAAGAATAAGGTAATTCAAAAGAACCCAAAAGTTCTATCTTTTCAACAAAAAGTGCATTTTATTTTTAGGGCTACGCTTTGTATTTTTAACGCCCTTTTTTGGTAGTTCGATCGCGGAATTTCTTTCTTTCTGTATTTCCGGAATATGAGTGTGTGACTTGTTATAATTGATCCTATTTATAGTACAGAGAAGGGGTCTGTCATCTTATCCTGATAGAGATGGTTCTCATTCGTCGGATATACTTTTTTGTATCTGGAACACGGAATATCTAAAATAGATGAAGAAATCTTTGAACTATGATTCATATTTATTTAATATTCAGACCTCGCGATCGGATTCAATCAAATTTTTGCTTTTCAAAAGAATCAAAATATTTTTCTTCTTTTTATTTAATAAAATAAAGAATAAACGGACAATTTGTTTTTTATTTTTATTTATACCTCTTCTATTGATTGAATAAGTGATGATCCAATGGTTCTTACTCAAGGAATCTTTGGGATTAGCTTTTAGGTTTTTCGGAGTCATCGTGGTTATAGTATGAATCTGGGGTTTCAATCAATTCATAGGGTCTTAACAAGAAAAATGCCTATCACTGATAAAAAAGCCACATAAAAATAAAAAACAAAGAGAAAAAATAGGAAAAGAGAATAGTCAAGAGGCCTGTAGTAACAATTAACATAAAGATGGATGAGCCGACTTGATATATTGGCATTATCGCCCCAAAAACAAAAACTTTACTTTCGTATTTTTATTCCTTCACATCTTCCGAAAAAAAAAAAAATAAAGAGATTAAGGAGCTTTAACTTTTATTTGGGTGTGTTTGCTTGAGCCGTACGAGATAAAATTCTCATATACGGTTCTTAGAGGGGGCTTTTAGCGCTTTACCTATCTCAATAAAGTCTATGATTGGTTCGAAGAACGCCTCGAGATTCAGGCGATTGCGGATGATATAACTAGTAAATATGTTCCTCCGCATGTAAACATTTTTTATTGTCTAGGAGGAATTACGCTTACTTGTTTTTTAGTACAAGTAGCTACCGGTTTTGCTATGACTTTTTACTATCGCCCAACTGTTACGGAGGCTTTCGCTTCTGTTCAATATATAATGACGGAAGCTAACTTTGGTTGGTTAATACGATCAGTTCATCGGTGGTCGGCAAGTATGATGGTTCTAATGATGATCCTACATGTATTTCGTGTGTATCTTACTGGTGGCTTTAAAAAACCTCGCGAATTGACTTGGGTTACAGGTGTGGTTCTGGCTGTATTGACCGCATCCTTTGGTGTAACTGGTTATTCCTTACCTCGGGACCAAATTGGTTATTGGGCAGTCAAAATTGTAACAGGTGTACCTGACGCTATTCCTGTAGTAGGATCGCCTTTGGTAGAGTTATTACGTGGAAGTGCTAGTGTGGGACAATCCACTTTGACCCGTTTTTATAGTTTACATACTTTTGTATTGCCTCTTCTTACTGCCGTATTTATGTTAATGCATTTTTTAATGATACGTAAACAAGGTATTTCTGGTCCCTTATAGAAAAAAGGGTATATCATAGATATTTGTAATTTTTTTTTGGGGGGGGGAGGGATAAGAACAGTATTTCATTGCTACATGTATGGATTATTGTTTTCAATAATCCGTGTATTTGGACATTTTCCTTCAACTCTCTAAGATTGTATTTAGTTATTTAACTAACATACACGAGTTGAAGGTAATTCTCCGAAAAAAAAATGGATTATGGGAGTGTGTGACTTGAACTATTGATTAGGCTGTGCAGGTATATGTCCCTTTAACTGCCACATTGTAATTCATAATCCAATGTGTCTTTTGTCCAACCACCATATAAGTAAGTCCTATACAGAGGATAGGCTGGTTCGTGCGAAGAGAATTTATTCTATGATCAACCTTGAACCATGTTCAGGCATGAACGGGCTCCGTAAGATCCAGTCGAATGTGTGATTTTGCGTAAATTAATTCAAATTTTTTTTTTTTTTTTTAGTATATATTTAAATTAAATGATTATTTTTTATATTAAATATTATTTGAATAGTATTGAAATGCATCCATTTCCTCTGCATTGACCTGATCTATGATACTATCGGAGTGAAACAAGGGATCTAAAGAAGAATAGAGGCTAGGCTATATTAGTAACAAGTAAACCCTTTAATTTTATTTTTTAATTTAAGATTTTTTTATATAAAAAAATCTTAAAAAATTTTGGAGATAAAAACCAACCACAAGGGATGAGACTACCCAGAAAGCATTTGATCATGATGTAAGCCTACTTGGGTCTTGAGCATTTATTTGTAAAAACGTAAATCCTTCCCGAATAATCATTCATACGGCTAAGAGATTTTTTTTGATTTGTTCGTTTCTTTTGATTCTTGCTCGAGCCGGATGATGAAAAATCAGCATGTCCGGCTCTTTCGGGGGATGAATTAAATATCTATATATAATAAGAATGATTCACCTATCCTAATAACAAAAAAACCAGACTTGAATGATCCCGTATTAAGGGCTAAATTGGCAAAAGGGATGGGTCATAATTATTATGGTGAGCCCGCGTGGCCTAATGATCTTTTATATATTTTTCCCGTCGTAATTTTCGGTACTATTGCATGTAACGTAGGCTTAGCGGTTTTAGAACCATCAATGATTGGTGAGCCAGCGGATCCATTTGCAACTCCTTTGGAAATATTACCTGAATGGTATTTTTTTCCCGTATTTCAAATACTTCGTACAGTACCAAATAAGTTATTAGGCGTTCTTTTAATGGTTTCAGTACCTGCGGGATTATTAACAGTTCCTTTTTTAGAGAATGTTAATAAATTCCAAAATCCATTTCGTCGTCCAATAGCTACAACTGTCTTTTTGGTTGGTACCGCGGTGGCCCTTTGGTTAGGTATTGGAGCAACATTACCTATTGATAAATCTCTAACTTTAGGTCTTTTTTAAATTGATTCAATTGTGAAATAGCACAACATGTGTATCTAGGGAATAGTCGCTTCAAGGTGAATTTTCCCTAGATACATCTATCTATTCAATTAAATTCTTTATTTATTCTGTAAAATTCAATCCATTTTTTTTCATCTTTTATTTTTCGTTTTTGTTAAATGTCAATCAATTCAAAAATGTTTTTCAAGAGTGTCCGATATTTTTTTTAGGTCGTCTATGTCAAAATGTTCAATTTTAATAAGATCTTCGTGACTGTTATTCAAAAGGTCTGCTAATGTATGTATATTGGACTTTTTTAGGCAATTGTAGATCCTAGGTGAAAATTCTAATTGGTCAATAAAAATCGATTTTAATACTATATTTTTTTTTTTTAGTTGAGTCAATCTATCGTGAAAGGTCAAAAGGGGTAAAGAAACTTTTTGTTCATTGTCCGCTAAATGTAAATTTTCTTCTTCCGCATGTAGAAAAGGAATCAATAAATCAATTAAATTCCGGGAGGCTTCATAAAGTGCTTCTTTCGGAGTTAAACTGCCATTTGTCCATATTTCGAGAAAAAGTATTTCTTGTTTTTCATTCCCATTCCCATAAGAATGAATACTATGATTCACGTTTCTAACAGGCATGAATAGAGCATCTATAGGATAACTTCCGTCTTGAAAGTTATTGGGCACTTTAATATGATATCCTCGATTTCGCTCGAGTTGTAATCCAATACACAAATCAATTGGTTCCGTCAAGCTAGCTATATGTTGTGTATTGTCAACTATTTCTACATAAGGCGGCAAGATGATATCTTGAGCAGTTACGCATCTAGGGCCCCTAATACAAATAGATGCTTCACAAGTTCCGTATAGATTACTTCTCAATATGATTTCTTTCAAATTCATTAAAATGTCATGGACTGATTCTTGAATACCTACGATGGTAGAGTATTCATGTGGTATTTTCTCAGATTTTGCGCGTGTAATACATGTTCCTTCCATTTCTCCAAGTAAAGCTCTTCGCATTGCAATGCCGATTGTGTCAGCTTGCCCTTTCAGAAGTGGAGAAAGAATAAAGCGCCCATAATAAAGACATTTACTCTCTGTTCTTGATTCAACACATTTCCACTGCAGTGTCCGAGTCGATACTCTTATTTTCTCTCGAACCATAGGAATATTATAAATATCTTTGAATCGTTTATTTCTCTTGAAATTTCGTCAATGCTTTTTTTTACACACGTCTTTTTTTAGGAGGCCTACAGCCATTATGTGGCATAGGGGTTACGTCCCGCACGAAACTTAATAATATACCGCTTCGACGAATAGCTCGTAATGCTGCATCTCTTCCGAGACCGGGACCCTTTATCATGACTTCTGCTCGTTGCATGCCCTGGTCCACTACCGTATGAATAGCATCTCCCGCCGTAGTTTGAGCCGCAAATGGCGTCCCCCTTTTTCTGCCTTTGAAGCCACAAGTACCCGCGGAAGACCAGGAAACAACCCGACCCCGTACATCTGTAACAGTTACAATGGTATTGGTGAGACTTGCTTGAACATGGATAATGCCTTTTGGTATTTTACGTGCACTTTTACGTGAACTAATACGTCTATTTCTACGTGAACCAAATTTTGGTATAGGTTTTGCCATATTTTATCATTTCATAAATATGCGTCAGAGATATATGGATATATCCATTTCATGTCAAAACAAATTCGTCATTTTTTTTTACATTACATTACTCAAGACAGCACCTTTGAATACTTTAATAATAAAAGTATTATCCCTGTCGTTGTTTATGTTTTGGGTTAGAACAAATTACTATAATTCGTCCCCGTCTGCGGATCAGACAACACCTTTCACAAATTTTACGAACAGAAGCCCTTATTTTCATATTTGTCATTCCTTACTTTTAATTTTGAATCTAGTTCGTGGAAGAAAATAAGTTTCTTGCTATTTGACATCTTGAATTGTACTCTCGAGAGTAAGGAGTGTTGAGGTTGAAAATTAATCATGTGAATCCTTAGTGCAGAGTTTTCAAAATTTATCTATGACCTCTGGTTCAATCATAAAGGTTTATTTCAATCTTAAAAGGGATAGGGTTTTCCGTATAGAACTACGTCGTATCCTTTATGAAATGAAATAAATATAATCTATAATCCGATCTTCATTATCGAAACTAATTCAGAACATACCGTTAGGGAGTGATTCAGTAATCATCATGAATTGTTTTTTGTTCTTTCATTCCAGGCAAAACCTCCTTAACGTATCAACTAATAGAGCAGAGATATTAGATAACCTGTCTTTTGTCTTTTTGTTCACAATTATAGGCAATTTTTAATCTAATTTAGATATTAGAGGGATTACCATATATAACATAAAATTTCTCCCCCAACTCCTTCTCGTCGAGCCTCCCGATCTGTCATTATACCGCGAGAGGTAGAAAGAATTACAATTCCCATTCCGCCTAAAATTATAGGAATTCTTTGAGAGTTAGAATAGATTCGTAGACCAGGTCGACTGACTCTTTTTAAATATAAAGTATTTCGATAGGGGCCTTTCCTATTTCTTCTATGTCGTAGCGTTAAAACCAAAAAGTCTTTGTTTCCTTCTTGATGTTTTCTTACGTTTTCAATAAAGCCTTCTCGTAAAAGTATTTTAACAATGTTTTCGGTGATGTTAGTCGATGCTATTCGAACTGTTCCTTTTCTATTCATGTCAGCATTTCGTATCGAGGTTATTATATCAGCAATAGTGTCCCTACCCATAATGAACTAAAATCCGCGGTGTCTCCAAATTTTTATATAATCAACATGTTTTTTCTTACTTTTTTTCTTTTATTTTATGACAAAATTAAAAATTTTTAAACGAAAGGTATATACGTGATAGCTAGTCTACTATTTCATTCAAATATCCTATTTTTTTTTTTTCTTATAATACCTCAGACGCTAATGAAACTATTTTAGTAAAGTTTTGTCTCAATTCGCGGGCAATTGCGCCAAAAACTCGAGTTCCTTTTGGATTTCCTTCTTGATCAATGATAACTGCAGCGTTGTCATCATATCTTATTATCATACCGCTGTCCCGTTTGAGTTCTTTACAGGTACGTACAATTACAGCTCTTATTACTTCTGATCTTTCTAAGGGCGAATTGGGTATTGCTTCTTTGATCACAGCAACAATAACATCGCCAATACGAGCATATCGACGATTGCTAGCTCCTATGATTCGAATACACATCAATTTTTTAGCTCCACTGTTGTCTGCTACAGTCAAATAGGTCTGAGGTTGAATCATATTTTTTATCTGTTCTTTCAATGCAAAAATAACTGCAAAGGACTAAAAAGAAATATTGTTTGTCAAAAATAAGATCGATTTTTGGTTCTACATTCCTAATCCTGAACTAATAAATTGAGTTCGTATAGGCATTTTAGATGCCGCTATTGAGATAGCCCTTCGGGCTATATTTTCTGCTACCCCGCTTATTTCATAAAGTATTCGACCTGGTTTGACAACAGCTACCCAATATTCGGGAGATCCTTTCCCCGAACCCATACGGGTTTCCGCAGATCTTACTGTAACCGGTTTGTCTGGAAAAATACGTACCCATATTTTTCCCCCGCGGCGCGCATTTCGTGTCATTGCTCGCCTCCCCGCCTCTATTTGTCTAGATGTGATCCAAGAGGGTTCGAGTGCCTGAAGAGCATATCTTCCAAAACAAATATTATTTCCTCGATAAGATATCCCCTTCAGTCTTCCTCGATGTTGTTTGCGGAATCTGGTTCTTTTTGGGTTATAGTTGATGGTTGTTTTAATAATTCCATCTCTACTACAGAACTGGACGTGAGATTTTCTTCTCATCCGGCTCCTCGCGAATGCAAATTTTTCAATTAAGAAGAGATATAATTAAGATATACACGGAATAATCCACTGAATCAAGTGATTCTTAGGGATTAATTTTATTAAATGTTTTATATATATACGATCTAAAATAGATTTTCGCAGGCGAATATTTACTCTTTTAATCTCTATTTCAATTGTAATTGTAGAGT